GATCATTATTCACGGAGAAGCTAGAAATAGATTTTCTTTCGACGGAAAGAAAGGGTATGTTCATTTGATCTTGATCTTTGTGAATCGAAAAAAGAATTAGACTAGATCCACACGAACCGCCTGATAATATCCATAAATGACTTGTTTTTGGTAAGAGATGGACATTACTATATGTAAATTCGGGTGCATGAGACACATCAGTACTCCAGTGCATTTCGCCCTCTGAGTCAGAATAAATATATTTTCTAACCCTCTCTTTAAAATGAAAAGTGTGTGTTCCCTCGCGAATCTCAGCAATCACTTGTTCTGATTCCACATATTGATCATTTTGAACTAAAAGAAAACTTTTTGGTGGAATAGTCACGCTATGTATAATATCTTCGCTCTCAATAATTACAGACAAGTCTATATAACATAGAAAGGCAGGATGCCCGTGACGTGTACGTGTAGGATGAACCAAATCCTCATTGAATTTGATTTTTCCATTATAAGGGGCTCGTACATGTTCGGCAGTACCTCCTGTAAATACTCCGCCGGTATGAAAAGTTCTTAATGTTAGTTGAGTCCCCGGTTCGCCAATAGATTGACCCGCGATAATACCTACAGCTTCCCCCAATTCAACTAGGTCACCATGAGTGGGACTCCGACCATAACATAATCGACAGATCCAAGATGTACTCCGACAAGTAAAGGGAGTTCGAATAGATATTGATTGTGTTCCAAAGGTTATTAATCGATTGACAAGTCCAATCCCAAGATCTTGATTTCGAAAGGCGACACATCGGGAACCTATATATATATCGTCTGCTAAGACACGACCAATTAATGTTTGGATAAAAATTCTTTCTGACATCATCCGATTTTTATTTCGAGGACTCACAGAAATCCCTCGGATAGTGCCACAATCTGTTCTACGTACAACAATATGTTGAACTACTTCAACAAGTCGCCGCGTAAGATATCCAGCATCTGATGTGCGTACAGCAGTATCTACAACTCCTTTACGGGCTCCATAGCAAGAAATAATATATTCTGTTAAAGACAGTCCTTCGCGTAAATTGCTTTGAATAGGTAAATCAATCATTTGTCCTTGGGGATCCGACATTAATCCTCTCATACCTACTAATTGATGTACTTGAGATGCATTTCCCCTAGCTCCCGAAAAAGACATCATATGGACTGGATTGAAGGGGTCTGTCATCCTAAAATTAGGATTCATTTCTTGTCGCAAATATTCACTTGTAGCATACCATATCTCAATAGATTGGCGTAACTTTTCTACCGCATGTACATTCCCGTAATGATGGTGTTTTTCCAAAATCAAACTTTGTTGTTCAGCATCTTGGACAAGCCAGCCCTTAGAAGGTATCGTTAAAAGATCATCAATTCCTAATGAAATGGATGTAGCAGTGGCTTGCTGGAAACCCAGAGTCTTTACTTGATCTAGGATGTGTGATGTATATGCCATCCCGAAGTGATCTATTAATCGGCTAATAAGTCGTTTAATAGCAGTTCCATCTATCACTTTATTGTGAAATACCAGATTGGCCCGTTCCGCCATAAGTACCTCCATATTCTGCTGAATGGGATTCGACAATGAGTTTGAGTCAATGATTACAAAACTTCCTTTTCTCAATCTTGATTTGCGTAGAATTTTAGGTCAGGAACTATGGTCCGAGTTGAATTGGAGAGGTCCGAATTCACACGGGTGTTCTAGAATTACTTTTTTTAATACCATATTATTAGGTATCATATGAACAGGCTTGAGAAAAACCTTGTATAGCTTCCTCGATTTCTCGATAAAAAGAAATATGACCAACTGTGGTTCGAATATATATACAAAAAGTTTCTTTTTTTACACTTCTTACTATTAGATAGTGTGCATAAATCTCATGATAGTTACCAAAAGATTCATAGTGAACTTCGATAGGAACTTCTCTTGAAGCAATAACGCGTTGATCTAATTGCCACCGAAGCCACAAAGGACTATCTAAATTGATTCTTTTCTGCCGATAAGCTCCAATTGCATCATAGGAATTGCAAAAAAAGGGTTCTTTCGTATACTTATAGTTTGTTTCGTAAATTCTTTCATTTTGATAGTTTTTTCGATTACATGGATTATATCTGTTTGCACAAATACCTCGACGAGTGCCGCTCGTTAATACATAGAGTCCAATAAGCATATCTTGAGTCGGTACAGAAATGGGATCTCCAATAGCTGGAGATAAGAGATTCATATGAGAAAACATAAGTAAACGAGCCTCTGCTTGAGCCTCTAAAGATAAAGGCACATGAACAGCCATTTGATCCCCATCAAAGTCTGCATTGAACCCCTTACAAACTAATGGATGTAAACAAATAGTGCGTCCTTCGACTAAAATTGGTTGGAATGACTGTATGCCTAATCTATGTAGAGTAGGTGCTCTATTCAGCAATACGGGATGCCCCTGCATAACTTCTTGAAGAATTTCCCAGACAATCGGCTTTTTTTCACGAATTT